TTGATGAGCCTCATTTTGAGGAATTCATGGAATAATCCATTTTCATGGAATAATGAATTAAGGAAGAAAGGATATGAATAAGGATACATAACATAAAAAAAAGAAAAGATAAGACGATATTCGCCCTCCTCCTACATATTTAATTTCTTCTCCTATACAAAAACCAGCAAGACCTACTCCATTGGTAATTCCATCAATGACACTTTTATCAAAAAAATGCGTTAATTCGGCTAATCTTCTTATACCCAGAATAAAGACCTTAGTATAGAAAACATCTATATAACCACGATTATATGACCAGCTGTATATCTTTTTTTTTACTTGACCCAAAAAGAACTTTTTTGGATCCCTTTTTACAAGGGAATTTATAAAATTCAAATTTTGAAAAAAAGAATAAGCGGATCCATAGAAGATATATGCTATGAATAGACCAAAAATGGCTAAACTTACAGAAGAGATTGCATTAGTGAGAAATTCATATGAATTTATAGAAGAATTAGAACTTTCCTGGAAAAAGTTTATTGAAGGAGTTAGCCACTTTGATAATATGGCTAATTCCGATATTCCATTATCCCTTGCTCCATTATCAAAATGGATTCCTATGGATCCAATGAACAAAGTAAAAAGCAGTAATATAAGAAGAGGAAATAGCATAGTATTTCCCGTTTCATGAGGATAGACAAAAGTTTTTTTAGCCCCAACAAAGGGAGTACTAAAGGATCCTATCCTATTTCTTGTATTACCAGGAATTTTGGGTATATTTTGTGAAAAAAAAGAGACTCCACTCTTCCTTGTTGATAAAAAAAAATTCCTATTGGCTCCTTTGGGTATGTTTTTTCCCCATAAGGATATTGAATTCAACGAACCTTCTTTAGTACTACTGTATTTTTGAAAATGAACACGCAAATACCCATCAAAAGTAAGTAAATATATCCGAAACATATAAAATGCAGTTAATCCTGCAGTAAAAGAGGCTATTATTCCAAAAAAAGGTGAATACAACCAACTATTACTAAGGATTTCATCTTTGGACCAGAAGCAAGCAAGAGGTGGAATACCACAAAGAGAAAGTGTACCCCATAAAAAAGTAGTTCTTGTAATTGGGACGTATTTTCTTAAACCGCCCATAAGAACCATATTCTGACTTTTATCTGGTGAGTACCCAACAAGAGGTTCCATTGAATGAATAATGGATCCGGATCCCAAGAACAATAAAGCTTTCGAATAAGCATGAGTGATCAAATGGAATAAAGCAGCTTGATAAGAACCTATACCTAGAGCTAACATCATATAACCCAATTGAGACATTGTAGAATAGGCTAAGCTTCTTTTAATATCTCTCTGAGCAAGAGCTAAAGTAGCTCCTAAGAGGAGGGTTATTGTACCTACTAAAGAAATGAAACTCATTATCAAAGGTAGGGATATGAAAAGAGGAAGAAGTCTAGCTAGAAGAAAAATCCCCGCAGCAACCATAGTTGCTGCGTGTATAAGAGCCGAAATGGGGGTGGGTCCTTCCATAGCATCGGGTAACCATACGTGAAGAGGGAATTGTGCAGATTTAGCAACTGCACCAAGAAATAATAAAAAAGCAGACAAAGTAGTAAGTAAGGAATTAATCCCATTATTAGGAATCCAGTTATTAGCTATTTTGAACAAATCCCGAAACTCTAAACTACCTGTTATCCAAAAAAAACCTAAAATTCCTAATAACAGACCAAAATCCCCTACACGATTAGTTACAAAAGCTTTTTGACAAGCACTCGCTGCAATTGGACGTGTAAACCAAAAGCCTATCAATAAATAGGAACACATTCCCACAAGTTCCCAAAAAAAATAAATTTGTATCAAATTGGAACTAGTAACCAATCCCAACATAGAAGTATTAAAAAAACTTATATAAACAAAAAATCTCAAATATCCTTCATCGTGAGACATATAATCGTCACTATAAATAAGAACCAAGATTCCTACAGTAGTAATTAGTATTAACATAATAGAAGTAAGGGGGTCGATCAAGTATCCAAATTCTAAGGAAAAATCATTATTGATAGTCCAAGACCATAGATATTGATAGATAGAACTCCCATTTATTTGTTGAATAGACAGGTGAACTGAGAATACCATAGCTATACTTAAGAGTAAAACACTAGGAAAAGCCCATATGCGACGAAGATTTTTTGTTGCTGTCGGAATAAGAAAAAGTCCAAACCCCATTGACATAATAACTGGAAGTGGGAGAAGAGGGATTACCCAGGCATATTGATATGTATGTTCCATAAGAAAAGAAATAGCAATTTTTAGTTGAAATTTATAGTTCAATTTTTCTAAAAAAAAAAATTGTTTCCAATTCACCAAACCTATTCTTATCTCTTTCTGAAGAAATTAAAAAAACAAAATAAGAATAAGAAAAAATACTGGAATTCTGAATTTTTCGAAATTTGTCTCATTGAAATATTATAAAATTCAGAATGAGTTTAGTTGCTTAAATTCAAAAAGTTAATCAAGAAATTTCGTTATCTAGTTATTAACTAAAAAAGATATTAAAAAAAAGGTTGAACCATTTTACTTTTTATTCATTTTTTATTTCTTTCTGTTAAAATGAAATAGTTCTCCTGTTTCGTAACTGATTGATTGAATTCCAAAGAAAACCCATATTTATGGGAAATTCTCGAATATTGCTTACTTCATATAAAATGGAAATTCTAATGACTAGAATTATCTAAGTTTTAGAATGTCTTGTTTAAGAGACTAAGTTTTTTTTTAATTTTGATTGGAATTCCATTATAGATTACCGTTCTGAACTTAATTAACTATTTGAATTTTATCTTCTTTTTATCTCTCCATAGGTATATTTATATTTTATATATGGAGTATATTTGAAATATAAATTGATTTAAATAGAAAACCTTTGTATATATTCTATATTATTAAAACAAAGTCTAAAATATATATGAAAAATACGCTAAAAAACTCTTGTATTATCCACATTAGACAAAATGAAGTAAAAAATAATTTTGAATTTCAGTATTTTTCAGTATCTAAGTATAAATACTAAGAAAAAACAGAAAGAAGGATTGATTTGTGACAATAGATGTCTTTCACATACAACTAGAAAAAAGTAATCCCCTTTTTGAATGGCAGTTCCAAAAAAACGTACTTCGATGTCAAAAAAGCGTATTCGTAAAAATATTTGGAAGAAAAAGACTTATTTTTCCATAGTACAATCTTATTCTTTAGCAAAATCAAGATCATTTTCTAGCGGCAACGAGCATCCAAAACCAAAAGGTTTTTCTGGGCAACAAACAAAGAAATAATAAGGTTTTGGAATAATCTGAATTGACCTATGCAAAAAAAATTCCTCTGTTATTGTTATATATAAAAAAAGTTTTTGGTATATTGTGTCCTTAGTATTCTTTTTCTATCAAAGAACTTTTGATATTGATAATGGAATCCTCATAAAAAAATAAAATATGAGGATTCCATTATCAATATCAAAAGTAGAGTATTCTTGCAATAGGACTTACAACCTCTACCTATCTTATCCAAAATTCAAAAATAAATTGGTTTAGGACGGGTAAATCATATTAATAAAAGCGTAAAGGCTTTCATTCTAGAAATTCTTCTAAAATACAAAATTCTTTGTATTTAATGATGAAATTCTAATGTTCCTAAATTCTATGGACTATCCCAATCTCGACGATTCGCGAGAAAATAACTATTATTTCTTTAAGTGAACTATTATTTCAAGTTAGCCGCCATGGTGAAATTGGTAGACACGCTGCTCTTAGGAAGCAGTGCTCAAGCATCTCGGTTCGAGTCCGAGTGGCGGCATTCTCGAAAAAGAATACAATAGATTAGAAAATGGATTCAATTCGTAATTTCCAATTTTGTAATGGGACCTTCTCCTTATGCTATTTGCAACTTTAGAACATATACTAACTCATATCTCTTTCTCAACCATTTCAATTGTGATTACGATTCATTTGATAACCTTATTAGTTCGTGAACTTAGAGGATTACGTGATTCGTCAGAAAAAGGAATGCTAGCTACTTTTTTCTCTATAACAGGATTCTTAGTTTCTCGTTGGATTTCTTCGGGACATTTTCCATTAAGTAATTTATATGAGTCATTGATATTCCTTTCATGGGCTCTGTATATTCTTCATACTATTCCTAAGATACAGAACTCTAAAAATGATTTAAGCACAATAACTACGCCGAGTACTATTTTAACGCAAGCCTTTGCCACCTCAGGTCTTTTAAATGAAATGCATCAATCTACAATACTAGTACCTGCTCTACAATCTCAATGGTTAATGATGCATGTCAGTATGATGTTACTAAGCTATGCAACTCTTTTGTGCGGATCCTTATTATCCGCCGCCCTTCTAATCATTAGATTTCGAAAGAATTTAGATTTCTTTTCTAAAAAGAAAAAAAATGTTTTACTTAAAACATTTTTCTTTAGTGAGATTGCATATTTCTATGCAAAAAGAAGTGCTTTTGAAAACACCGCTTTTCCTGCATTTCCAAATTATTACAAATATCAATTAACTGAGCGTTTGGATTCTTGGAGTTATCGTGTCATTAGTCTAGGATTTACCCTTTTAACCATAGGTATTCTTTGTGGAGCAGTATGGGCTAATGAGGCGTGGGGATCCTATTGGAATTGGGATCCTAAGGAAACTTGGGCATTTATTACCTGGACCATATTTGCAATTTATTTACATAGCAGAACAAATCCTAATTGGAAGGGTACGAATTCTGCACTTGTAGCTTCAATAGGATTTCTTATAATTTGGATCTGCTATTTTGGTATCAATCTGTTAGGAATAGGTTTACATAGTTATGGTTCATTTACATTACCATCTAAATGATTAGATAACATAAAACCCTCATTTTTTTTTCCTTTTTTGTTTGATTTGAGAACCCCTTGAACATCTTTTCAAAGGGTTCTCAAAAATTCGAGATAGATCTAATTAGACTTTTTTACTTTTTTCTAAATTTTTTGGTTTTTCAACTATGGAATATGGAGTGGACTAGTTAAAAAATCCTATTTAGGATAATAATTGGATAAAAGAGCTTCTACCCTGTCAACGGATAGCGACAGAACAAAATCCGGATAAATACCAATTCCTATTACTGGTAAAAAGATACAGATTAAAAGAAAGAGTTCTCGTGGTCCAGAATCCACAAAATTTTCGTTTGGAACATGAAATAGCTTGTATCCATAGAAAATCTGGCGTAACATAGATAATAAATAAATAGGAGTTAATATCATTCCAATTGCCATTACAAAAGTAATTAGCATTTTAGGCATTAACATAAATTTAGGACTAGTAATTAGTCCAAAAAATACTACCAATTCTGCAACAAAACCGCTCATTCCTGGCAAGGCAAGAGAAGCCATTGAAAAGCTACTAAACATGGTAAAAATTTTCGGCATTGGGATAGATATCCCCCCCAGTTCTTCGAGATAAACAAGACGCATTCTATCACAAGCCGTTCCCGCCAAGAAAAAAAGTGTAGCACCGATAAATCCATGGGATAATATTTGTAAAATAGCTCCATTTAGTCCAATGTTGGTTATGGAACCAATTCCTATAATTATGAAACCCATGTGAGATACGGAGGAGTAGGCTATTCTTTTTTTGAAATTTCGTTGACCAAGAGAAGTTGAAGCTGCATAGATTATTTGCACCGCTCCTATTATTAACAACCAGGGGGAAAATAGATAATGAGCATGAGGTAACAATTCCATATTGATCCGAATCAATCCGTATGCTCCCATCTTTAATAGGATTCCCGCTAAAAGCATACATGTACTGTAATGTGCTTCTCCATGGGTATCCGGTAACCACGTATGTAGAGGTATAATTGGCAATTTGACAGCATAAGCAAGAAGGAAGCCAAAATAAAGTAGTATTTCCAATGTTGCAGGGTATGATTGATTAATCAATCTTTCCAAATCTAATCTTGGTTCGTTGGAACCATATAAGCCCATACCCAAAACTCCGATTAAGAAAAAAATGGAACCACCTGCAGTATACAAAATAAACTTGGTAGCTGAATACAGACGCCTCTTTCCCCCCCACATGGATAAAAGTAAGTAAACAGGAATTAATTCTAACTCCCACATGATAAAAAAAAGTAAAAGGTCTCGTGAAGAAAATAATCCTATTTGACCGCTATACATTGCTAGCATCAGAAAATAGAATAATCGCGAATTTCGGGTAACTGGCCAAGCCGCTAAAGTAGCTAAAGTAGTGATAAATCCTGTCAATAAAATGGATCCTAATGAAAGTCCATCGATTCCTAATCTCCAGTGGAAATCCAAAACATCTATCCATTTAGAATCCTCCTTTAATTGGATTAAGGGATCCTCCAATTGGAAATGATAACAGAATGCATAAGTCATTAGAAGAAATTCTAATAAACAAATAGATATAGTATACCACCTAACGATTTTGTTTCCTTTATGAGGTAAAAAGAAAATTAATGAACCTGCAAATATCGGCAAAACAACAAGTATTGTTAACCAAGGAAAATAACTCATGATAAAGTAATAAGGACAAGATACGTTTTGACCAGAAAAGCCCATGCTCTATTGTTTTGAGCACAGGCTTCTTCGGTAAAGAGGAATCTGACGATTCAAGTGGAGTTTTTTGTAACGTATCAATAAGATAGAGCCATGCTGCGGGTTGTTTCAGGCCCTAAATAAACGCGGACACTTAAAAAATCTGTTGGGCAGGCGGATTCGCATCTCTTACAACCCACACAATCTTCGGTTCTCGGCGCAGAAGCAATTTGCTTGGCTTTACATCCATCCCAAGGTATCATTTCTAATACATCTGTTGGACAAGCTCGTACACATTGAGTACATCCTATACATGTATCATAAATTTTTACAGAATGTGACATTGGATCTATAAATTTTCCTTTTCAATAAAAGAATTTTCGATCTGGTAAAAATGAAATTAGTACTACATGAAATTAGTACTATATAAGTTAGATGTATTGTAGACACCAGACGAAGCAATGGTTTATCCAAACTTTAACAAATAATTCTTAATCTGTTTGTGAAAAAGCGTGAAAAGAGCCAAGAGACTTGAATTTAAGTCTTCAACAGTCATAATTATACGAATTCTACATACTAATATACTAATTCGAATTAGCCAATAAATTGGCTATCACCTTTACAATATAAATTATTGCAATATTCAAATTGCAATATCAATGCATTGCAAAAATGCAATATTCAATAAGTAAAAAAGAATACTCTGAAATAACATATTCCAAAAAAGGATATTATTAAATAATAATAAGAAAATAAAATTAGATTTCTATTCATCTTAATGTTCCATATTATTATATATGCGCCTTTGTTCAGAGGATTCTATGTCTAATTATTCAAAAAATTCGATTGATTGATACGAGTAGATTTCCTGTTACGATGGATGGAAGAAAGAATGGATAGTCCAATAGCTGCTTCAGCAGCCGCAAGGGCTATAACAAAAATTGCAAAAATGTCTCCTTTTAATTGGCGACTATCAAATAGATCAGAAAATGTTACGAGATTTAGATTAATTGAATTCAGTATAAGTTCAAGACATATTAGAGCTCTAACCATGTTTCGGCTTGTGATCAATCCATAGATACCAATCGAAAATAAATAGACACTCAAAAAAAGTACATGCTCAAACATGATTAACTAACTCCTTATCAATCTCGATTCATTTCAATATGAGGACAAGAATTGAACCGATTCAATCAATTAGATATAGAACAATTACCCAACAAAAGAGAAAAGAAGGTATTTGTTTTGTTGGCAGTAGATGGGTTTTACTAAATCAAAATTGTGATTCTTTAGTTATTTATTTTAGATTTGAAATTTTGAGAATTTTGACTCATTCTAAGTATTTCTTATTGTCGAGCCATAGTAATTGCACCTATTAAAGAAACTAGAAGAATTAGGGAAATGAGTTCAAACGGAAGAAAAAAATCGGTTGCTAAATGAATCCCAATTTGTTGAACGTTATTTATGAGACCCTGTTCTACTATTTGGTTTGATCTTGTAGTCCAAAGAATTCCATACCATGACGTATCTGGGATAGTAGTCATTAGTGAAAAAGGAATAGTTATACAAACGAGTGAAGTAAACCCATCTCCAATAGTCCAATAATTCTTATCTTTAGACCACTCTGAGCCGTTTACAAACATTACAGCAAATATGATCAAGACATTTATGGCTCCCACATAAATAAGAAGTTGTGCGACAGCTACAAAGTAGGAATTCAATAAAAAATAGAATAAGGATATACAAACAAGAACTAATCCCAGCGAAAAGGCAGAATAAATTGGGTTAGTAAGTAAAACTACTCCTAGACCCCCTAGGACAAGAACAAATTCCCCAAATAGCACAAGAATCTCATGTATTGGTCCAGGTAAATCCATTATGGATAAGAATAAATTAATAGTAAAAAAATTTTCATGAACTGACTAAAACTAAAAGATTCAAGGAAGGAAAAAGGGATTAGGATATTTTTTTTGTATATAAATTGTATAGTTAGAAATTACATTACGAAAATCTACTTTCATTTTAAATCAGGAATACTTTGCAATAAGCAGTAGTTATTCATTTTTCTTTATAGTTAGTAAAAAACTATTGGATTTTTCTAAAAAAAAATCCTAATAATCAGTAATCGTTCTTGAATTCAAAAATTTGTCTTCGTCTATTTTACTTTGAGGCGAATTCCTAATTGTTTGAATTGTGTAATCTTCCATTATGGAAATTGGTAACCGACTCAAAGCAATTTGATTGTAATTCAATTCATGACGATCATAAGTAGAAAGTTCATATTCTTCAGTCATTGATAAACAGCTTGTCGGACAGTATTCAACACAGTTACCACAAAATATACAAACCCCGAAATCAATACTATAATTAAGCAATTGTTTCTTTTTAATATCCTTTTCAAATCTCCAATCCACAAGGGGTAGGTCTATCGGACATACGCGAACACATACTTCACAAGCAATACATTTATCAAATTCAAAGTGTATTCGCCCTCGGAAACGCTCCGATGTAATTGATTTTTCATAAGGGTAGTGAATTGTTATAGGTAAACGATTTGTGTGGGATAAGGTAATTATGAAACTTTGACCAATGTATCTTGCGGCGCGTATTGTTTGTTGACCATAACTAATGAACCCAGTTATCATAGGGAACATATTCTAAATATTTATGAAAAAGGTATGTTTCTTTCTCTTGTTTGAGAGAACTTTTGGAAGATATTCTTACTGTTATTGTATTATCTTATTTATAGTGAAACTAGTTGGGAAGAAGTCGTTAATAAGAGATTGCCCAGAGAAATCGGTAAAAGAAATTTCCATCCAAGATTTAATAACTGATCCATTCTCATCCTGGGTAAAGTCCATCTTATTGTGATAGAAATGAAGAGAAATAAATAAGCTTTAGTTAATGTAATAAGGATACCCATTATAATTTCCAAAATTCCAACCATTTTATTCATTTGGAAAAATCCAAAAAAAGATATATAGGGAATAGATAAATTCCACCCGCCTAAGTAGAGAACAGTTACAAATAAAGAGGAAACTAATAAATTTAGGTAAGAAGCAAGATAAAATAAACCATATTTAATACCAGAATATTCGGTTTGATAACCTGCTACTAATTCTTCCTCTGCTTCTGGTAAATCAAAGGGCAATCTTTCACATTCTGCCAAAGAGGAAATTAGAAAAACTAGAAAACCTATAGGCTGACGCCAAAGATTCCATCCAAAAAAACCATATTTTGACTGTGCTTCAACTATATCAACTGTACTTGAACTGTTAGATAATCATAGTCGATGATAACATCACAGTTCCCACCGCTATTCCAAAACCGTACATGAAACCTTAGCTTCATACGGCTACTCTATGATCAGAAAAAGGAAAGGATTCTTTCGTTTCGGTATTATCCCCTGGACGTAGATGGAATTAGGTAAGATAAAATTAATTGGAAAATCCTAAATTAGACCAAAGCAATTCCGTCTGCTAGAATAATAAAAAAGCGCTTCCGAATTGATCTCACCCTTTATATAATAAAATGAGAATTTTTCTTTGTTCAGTAATAACTTAGTATTGGAATAAAACACTCGTTATAGCTATTAATAAATGGAAAGAATTGGACATTAGTTCATGAGGAATTCTGTATGAATATGGATAAACGAAGTAAAGAATAAATAAAAATCCTTTTTTGTATTGCATCCCATATCTTTTGTCCTATTCTTCTTTTCCCCGGAAGGGGTACTTAAAAAGAAAAAAGGAATAAAGGGTTAATTCGTTCTTGATAGCCATTTTCTTAACAAGTGAATGGGAACATACTCTGGATCGGAATCCGAAGAAAGTACTACTTGATCATTTCCACCAATTTCAAGTCCTTATTATGATTCCTTTTATGAGGAATAATTTCTAATGATTTTAATTCTCTCATTACTAATCCTTTATGTACTTTAGTGTTCCTAATCCTTCACTAACTTTTGATGGATTCCCTTATGATTATAAGTTATAGTAATAACTTATAATATTCTAGTAATGGAATTCCATATTGCGAATCCTTTATTCTTGCCCGCTTCAAGATATGATGACTAATCAAACAATCTCAACCTTGGGGTAAAGAGTTTACACTGCTTATGTTTACTTCAACTTTTTTCTTATACGTAGGAAATGAGATTTTTTCTTTTTACTACAAATTAATAAGCTGTTTTGTTTCACTCATATAGCTATCTAGTTTAACTTACCAACCTGAATACAGAATAAGAAAAGGAAGATAAGTATTCAATGCATTTTAGAGGAAAAAGCTCCTATTTTAACGAATCACACGTAGAGATATTGCTAGTACACAAAAAGTTAATGGTATTTCATAACTAATAGATTGAGCAGCCGCTCGTAGACCGCCTGAAAAAGAATATTTATTATTTGAGCTATATCCTGCCATAAGAAGACCAATAGGAGCAACACTTGAAATGGCAATCCATAAAAAAACACCAATACTAAGATCAGCTAAAACAAAACGATATCCCAAAGGGATAACTAAAAAACTTAATAAAATGGATATAACTGCTATAGAAGGTCCAATGCTAAATAAAGGAATATCTCCTCGGGATGGTAGGATATCCTCTTTAAAAAGTAGTTTAGTTCCATCTGCTATAGCTTGAAGCAGTCCCAGGGGGCCAGCATATTCAGGACCAATACGTTGTTGTATCGATGCAGATATTTCTCTTTCTAACCACACAATTACGAGTACTTGTATTGTGATTCCCAGTAGGAGAGTCAAAATGGGTAGAATCCATATCAGTCCATAGACTTCTTTTAATAATTCCGATTTCGAAAAAGAATTGATAGTTTCTACCTCTACCCTATCTATTATCATTTCAACGATCGACTTCCCCCATAATGATATCTATACTACCTAATATCGTCATGATATCAGCCAATTTCATTTTTTTAACTAGCTGAGGAAGAATTTGCAAATTAATAAAACCGGGTGGACGAATTTTCCATCTCCAGGGGAAAAGACTATCATCTCCTACCAGATAAATTCCTAATTCACCTTTTGGAGCTTCTACTCTTACATAAAGCTCTTGCTTTGATAATTCAAAATTGGGCGAAGGTTTTTTACCAAGAAATCGATATTCAAAATCATTCCATTCGGAATTCTTTGCTTTCTTAAAGCGTCGGGCTTCTAAATTTTCATAAGGGCCTCCAGGAATTTTTTCTATAGCCTGTTGAATAATTTTAATGGATTCCCTCATTTCACTGATTCGTACTAAATAGCGAGCTAACGAATCTCCTTCTTTTTGCCATTGGACTTTCCAATCGAATTGATTGTAAGACTCATAAGGATCAATTTTACGAAGATCCCATTGTATTCCAGAAGCTCGTAACATTGGTCCTGATAAGCCCCAATTAACAGCTTCTTCTCCGCTAATAAAACCGACTCCTTCAACTCGTTCTAAAAAAATAGGATTCTGTGTAATAAGTTGTTGATATTCAACAACTCCTCGTAAAAAATAATCACAGAAATCTAAACATTTATCCATCCATCCATAAGGTAGATCAGCAGCTACTCCTCCGATGCGAAAGTAATTATGCATCATTCGCATACCTGTAGCAGCTTCAAATAGATCATATATCAATTCTCTTTCTCTAAAAATGTAGAAAAAGGGGGTCTGTGCGCCGAGATCCGCCATAAAAGGTCCAAGCCATAACAAGTGAGAAGCTATACGGCTCAATTCTAACATAATTACCCTAATATAACTGGCTCTTTGGGGTATTTGAATATTCTCCAAGAATTCTGGTGCATTTACCGTTATTGCTTCCGTAAACATAGTAGCTAAATAATCCCATCGTGTTACATAAGGCAAGTATTGTATAATAGTTCTGTTTTCTGCGATTTTTTCCATTCCTCTGTGTAAATAGCCTAATATGGGTTCACA